CCATTTCTTTTTGTACCCCTGTCATTCTATCTTTGTATTCTCTCCTTGTTAAGGCTGTCTATAACTATAACACTAATTAAAAACTTTCATTCTTTCAATTGGTATTTGTGTTTATCTTCATATCTTTTCTTTCAAAAATTGAAACTTAGGTAAGTGCTTTTTAACCATATGTATAAAATGTATAAAAAGAACATATTTCATTTAGCTCCTTTATGCCTACTATAACTAGTTATTTCGGTTTTCTACTAGCGGCTTCAACTATAACCTCCGCTTTATTTATTGGTCTAAGCAAGGTACGACTTATTTAAAATTTAAAATAAATTTATTTTTTTTTGAATGAACAATCTAGAAAAAGATTCCTTAGGATTCCATGTATTCTATAGTTCCTTACCGTGTCAATTGCCAATTATTAGTCATTGAGATTTATGGGCAATTCGGATTAATATTGAGGGATAGATATTACTTATATTTTTTCCCTTTCCAAACAAATTAAAATGATTGAAGTTTTTCTATTTGGAATCGTATTAGGTTTAATTCCGATTACTTTGGCTGGATTATTCGTAACTGCATATTTACAATACAGGCGCGGTGATCAGTCGGACCTTTGATTAATTAAATTAAGCATTTTTTTTTAGTGACCTCCTCCTTAATCCACTGGAGGTCAAATTCTGATTGCTGTTGAAGTTAGCGACCTTATTTCAGTGGAATTTGACCTAACAAGAACGGAATAACGCACGCTCTGTAGGATTTGAACCTACGACATCGGGTTTTGGAGACCCGCGTTCTACCGAACTGAACTAAGAGCGCTTTCTTATCAGAATTTTTTTGAACCCCAATACACCTTGCATGTATATATATAATATAGCGTTTCTAAACTAAAAATGAACGAAAGATTATGTATGTCCAATTTAATTGATCTCAATTTATTCCTCCTTACTGCTCATAGGAGAACTAAAGTAAAAGTATAGGTAGGGATGACAGGATTTGAACCCGTGACATTTTGTACCCAAAACAAACGCGCTACCAAGCTGCGCTACATCCCTTTCAATTGGTCTACAGTTTCATTGTAGAGAATCCCTGTCTTCTTTTCCATAGTGTTATTTCTTCCATTGATATACATAATTTTTATTGTCATTTCTTCTTTTTTTGGGGGGGCTCATGTCATATAACATATTGTATAACATATAATAAAATAATAAAAGACTTATCTATACCCATATGAGACGTTAAAAACAAAAAGAAGGAGGATTTTCAATGCGAGATCTAAAAACATATCTTTCCGTGGCACCAGTACTAAGTACTCTATGGTTCGGATCTTTAGCAGGTTTATTAATAGAGATCAATCGTTTATTCCCCGATGCGTTGACATTCCCCTTTTTTTAATTTTAGTTATTGATACGGGAAGGGGATTAGAGATACAATCAAATCAAATAGCTTTAACTAATTAATTTATTTTTTTTTTTTTTTTAAGACTAAATATCAGCGAAAATCCCGGCTTAAATTTATATTCTAATAGAGTGAGAACGGGGATGGAAATGTGCTCCTAGGTCAACAGTATCATAAAAAATAGTTAAATAAGATACTGTACTGCAATTAGAAATATAGTTTGAAATAATTGTATTCCTTATTATTTACTATTTTTTGACTATTACTCTAGTGATTGCAACGAAATCTTTCATAATTCGATTTAGAGTTAGCAACTTCTATTTTTTCTTTGTTCCTTTCTTATTCGCTTCAGATTGAAAAAATGGAAGAGTTGAGCGAATCAAAAACCAAAGGGGGTTCATGGCCAAGAGTAAAGATGTCCGAGTAACGGTTATTTTGGAATGTACCAGTTGTGTCCGAAACGGGGTTAATAAAGAATCAACGGGCATTTCCAGATATATTTCCCAAAAGAATCGACACAATACGCCGAGTCGATTGGAATTGAAAAAATTCTGTCCCTATTGTTACAAACATACGGTTCATGGGGAGATAAAGAAATAGATCGAATGCAGGTCTGTTTGTCACTCTTCCAAGGAACATAAAAAATGACATATTATATATATAATATATATTTTAATATAACTAAAGTAAATCCTAATTTCTATTTCTTCTATTTCCGTATTTCTTCTATTTCAGTTGGATCTAAAAAAAAAAGAATTAGAACTCAGAAATAGGATTTTCAGGGATAAGGAACAAACAAACCATGGATAAATCCAAGCGACCCTTTCTTAAATCCAAACGATCTTCTCGTAGGCGTTTGCCCCCGATCCAATCGGGGGATCGAATTGATTATAGAAATATGAGTTTAATTAGTCGGTTTATTAGTGAACAAGGAAAAATTTTATCTAGACGCGTGAATAGATTGACCTTGAAACAACAACGATTAATTACTATTGCTATAAAACAAGCGCGCATTTTATCTTTGTTACCTTTTCTTAATAACGAGAAACAGTTTGAAAGAACCGAGTCGACCGCTAGAACTACTGGTTTTAGAACCAGAAATAAATAGGCTTACTCTTCAATCAAATCAAAATTCCAATATGCTATGAACTCAAACCCAGATGGATATTTTGTTCGAAAAATAATCAAATCTAAATTAAATTTTCGTGTTGTAATAAAAAAAAAAAGAATCAAAGTTTTTTTGTTTGAGCGCGTTAACTCATTTTGACGACTTTATCATCTTATCAATTTTTTCTTATACTAATTTATACTCTATCTTCCCGGAGTTCATTCTCCGGGGAATGTCATTTAAGTTTTTCGGTAAATTCCTTACAATCCTTTTCCTCTATGATCTCATTAGAAATCATATAAAGACAATTCCTATTTAATATAGCTATTTGTGCAAGTATTTTACGATTAAGAAGCAATTTACTCTTGTACAGATCATTTATAAATCGACTATAACTATAGGATACTTTATTTTCACGAATTACTGCATTTATCCGAGTGATCCACAAACGACGAAAATCCCTCTTTTGCCTATCTCTATCCCGATGAGCAGAAACCAAAGCTCTTATTTTCTGTTGAGTAATAGTTCGAGTAAGTCTTGAATGAGCCCCCCCAAAGCTTGATGCAAATAAACGGATTTTTGTTCGACGTTTACGAGCTACATATCCTCGTCTAATTCTGGTCATTGAATAAATGAAACTTTGATGAATAACTAATTGATTTCCGTTCTTTTAGTTATTATTTTCCCCTTTACTGGTCGATTAATAACAAAACAGATTCTTCCAATGTATAAAATAAAAATTCCAATGGCTTTGGCTACTATAACCTCCCCGACCACTATATATATATATATATTTATTTTCATTGTAAACATAAAAATAAAATTTAAATGGATAAAGAAATAGTGGTTCCATCGTTTCTATGGTTACTTCTTAAACGGTGAGGTCCTTTCTATACACCGGAACCCCTTCCTGCATTTAATCAATATTCTTGGTAACTTGTACAGTTCACATCCTTTGGCTCTACCCATGAATTATATTATTTAGTAATAGGTCTTTCACAATGAGATCTAACCCATACAGTAACGGTATTTAATTATGAAAGTTAGCTAGGTAGCTGACCCTGTTAGTCCGTTTTTGCAAGAGTGGGAACATTATTTTTCTGCTTATATATTTCCCCCGCTTAATGGATAACTATTTCTTACCAAAGGGGAATTGCTTCTCATCTTAAATTCAGGTGATTGGATTTGCACCAATGGAAACCATAAATTGAATACACAGGGAGATAATGGATCTTTTTGATTTGTAGATAGTGGGTGGAATTCTTCCATTGTATCCTATCCTATTCATATTCTATTTCTATCCTATTCACTGGTCTTGATTGATCACTGATACTGGAAACATACAGTTTGTCTTTTTTTTGTGTCCCAGTCCTAGCTCATGATCTAAACGTGTCGCACATACACCCTAGTACATGTTCCTCGGCGCTGAGGACATCCCCGAAGAGCGGGGGATTTCGTGACATTTCTTATTGGCTGTCGTGTGTTTCTAATAAGTTGCTTAATGGTTGGCATGCTGTATCGTATACATAATAGGCTGGTTGAGATCGATCCTAACCGGATGATTATGAATCGCTTTTTTTTTAATCTATTTAATAGAATATTAAAATATTAAACCCGGATAAGAATATAAAGAAAATCGCAACACAACAATAGTAGGGATTTCAGCGAAATCCTTCATTCAACCGCTACAAGATCAACAATTCCATGAGCTTGGGCTTCTGTTGCTGACATAAAAACATCTCTTTCCAGATCTTCGGATACAACCCATAAGGGTTTGCCCGTTCTTTGTACATAAACCCTTGTGATGGTTTCGCGCAGTTTCAGTAGTTCTTCCGCTTCCAAGATAAATTCTCCCGTTTGTGCCTCAGAAAAAGAGGCTGCGGGTTGGTGAATCATTACCCTGATGATAAATAAATGGTTTCTCTATCTTGCAGGATGATGAGGTGCAAAAAAAAAAAAAAGAATTGAAGAACCGTACGGGCATTTTTTGTGCAGTGCATACGGCTCTCTAATGGAATTTACTTTCACCTTACAGCCGAAAATCTAGGATCTATCAGACGCAGATCGGTAAATGATCCAATTACCACCCTTCCTTTCGGTTCGTTTCCTTTCGGGGGAGTTAAAAAATACTATGATGGTTCCGTTGCTTTATATATTTATTTCGTCTGTGATTCAGCAATCCCAAAGTTTTTTTGAGCTAAGGCAAAAAATGAATCTGTTCTATAAAAAATAAATATTGTTAAAACCCTTCCGGTGTGAAAACAAAAAAAAGTTTGTGACGCTTAAATGGACTACCCTAAGATAAAATCGGAATATCTTATTATCTCATACTACTCTTTCGATACATAATTTAATGTAAAAAAAAAAAGAGAGTTTTATCATATCAAATTTGAAGTGCCATGCTATTATTACTTAATATTCCTGCTAAGGCATAGTATTTTTTTCTTTCAAATAAAAAACTCAATGGCGCCAAGCGTGAGGGAATGCTAGACGTTTGGTAATTTCTCCTCCGACCAGGATAAAGGATCCCATTGAAGCGGCCAATCCCATGCATATTGTATGTACATCTGGTCTTACAAATTGCATAGTATCGTAAATAGCTACTCCGGGTATTACCCATCCTCCGGGAGAATTTATAAACAAATAGAGATCTTTGGTATCATCCTCTATACTGAGATATACCATAAGACCAATAAGTTGATTTGAGATCTCACTATCAACCTCTTGGCCTAAAAAAAGCAATCTTTCTCGATAAAGTCGGTTGATTAGGATAAAAAACTATCCCTTAGGAACCGTACATGCACCTTTTGAGGCATACGGTTCAAAAAATAGCGGAAAAAAGATCAATGTATAAGATTCCAGCCCCTTTATTTTGGCTTAGAGTAGGTTCTATCTAACTTTTAACAAAGGAACCCTTTTTTTCCATAAAAAAAAAGATAAGATTTTTGCTCGTTTTCCTATAACCTATAATACGAAATTCATTACACTTATCAAACACACTTCTCATTGATATATTGTTTCATCGAGATCCAATCCAAATTACGATGTAATTTTCTTGTTCCTGAAGGGGTCCCTTCCATTTTTTTAGGTTTATGCTCTACTCCAGGTAAAGATTTCCGCGATTTCTATTTGCACATATAGGATAAATGCTCCCAATACCACTTCTTTTTTTAATTCATTTGATGCCTTTCTTCCGTCAAATATTTGAGGTATTCAGCATATTATTCTATTCGATTAATTAACACTTTGAGATCACACCTCTTTCTAATTTAATATCTTTCTAATTTAATATTTAATAATAAAATCGTTTATGATACAAGTAGTACGCCGATCTATTACTAATTGGGTTTTTTATAAACGGAGCCTGGATACTTCATTTTCTTGGTCCAACCAAGCCAACCATAAATAAGTTTTATTGAGATGGTAATATTAATCTGGATCCCCCCAAAACGGATCTAATTGCACCTCACGCGCCAATTTTAAAATAAATTGATTGGGTGAAACAAGGGATATCGCAATCGAGGGAGAGAACGGGGAAATCCCATATGACCCAATATATCTGACAAGCCGCACTATACGTCAACCCAAGATGCATCTTCCTCTCCAGGACTTCGAAAAGGTACTTTTGGAACACCAATAGGCATTAACAAAAAATGAAGTACTATATTTCACTTTGATGTGGAAACGTAATAATGGGTTTAATTGTCTTCATAAAAATTGGCCGTTATTCATTTTAGCCATGGTCAGAAAGGAAGACAGAATTTATAAAGTAACTAAAATTATTCCAAATAGGTCTTTCGAATGATGACTAAGTATGGATGGATTCACTCATAGAAAATGGGCTCAACCCACCATTGCGTATTGGGGCTTATCGGGTATAGAATAGATCTGCTTCTCTTTGTTCCTACGAACAGAATTGTTTGATTATTGCCAGCAGAAGAGAACAAAAATTATCTCCTGCTCGGAGAGAATCCACTGAAGGGGGGAGGTCCATAGTATCGTTTTTAAAATGCAATAAAGTTACATAGTCTTTATCTTTCTTTGATAAAAAGGGGTATTTCCATGGGTTTGCCTTGGTATCGTGTTCATACCGTTGTATTGAATGATCCCGGTCGGTTGATTGCTGTCCATATAATGCATACAGCTCTGGTTGCTGGTTGGGCCGGTTCAATGGCTCTATATGAATTAGCCGTTTTTGATCCTTCTGATCCCGTTCTTGATCCAATGTGGAGACAAGGTATGTTCGTTATACCCTTCATGACTCGTTTAGGAATAACTAATTCGTGGGGTGGTTGGAGTATCACAGGGGGGGCTGTAACGAATTCAGGCATTTGGAGTTACGAAGGTGTGGCCGGAGCGCATATTGTGTTTTCTGGCTTGTGCTTCTTAGCAGCTATTTGGCATTGGGTGTATTGGGATCTAGCAATATTTACTGATGAACGTACAGGAAAACCGTCTTTGGATTTGCCCAAGATTTTTGGAATTCATTTATTTCTTTCAGGGGTGGCTTGTTTTGGTTTTGGCGTATTTCATGTAACAGGTTTGTATGGCCCTGGAATATGGGTGTCCGATCCTTATGGACTAACTGGAAAAGTACAATCTGTAAATCCAGCGTGGGGTGTGGAAGGTTTTGATCCGTTTGTTTCGGGCGGAATAGCCTCTCATCATATTGCAGCGGGTACATTGGGCATATTAGCGGGCCTATTTCATCTTAGTGTTCGTCCGCCTCAACGTCTATACAAAGGATTACGTATGGGCAATATTGAAACCGTCCTTTCCAGTAGTATCGCTGCTGTCTTTTTTGCTGCTTTTGTAGTTGCTGGAACTATGTGGTATGGTTCAGCAACTACCCCCATCGAATTATTTGGTCCCACTCGTTATCAATGGGATCAGGGATACTTCCAGCAAGAAATATATAGAAGAGTTAGTGCTGGACTCGCTGAAAATCAAAGTTTCTCAGAAGCTTGGTCTAAAATTCCGGAAAAACTTGCTTTTTATGATTACAT